TGAGTGATTCATACACAGCATCTCTTTCTTTTATCAAGGGTTCTACCAATTTATATGTTTCCACAAATAATTTAAATTCAATTTCTTGATCTTCAATTTTTGGAAATTTATGAAATTCTTCCGTCAAGCCCTGATTAATGAATCTACAAAATCCCTCAAATTGAATCTGACTAAATCCAGGTATTGTGGACATTCCCTCATTTCCATTCCGGAGCATCTTAATCTTAAGTTTCCTGTTTATCGAAAAAATCCCATTATTGACTCACTATTCATCGAACCATATGGATCGATCTAGCAATGATGGAATGTATATTCTGTTTACTGAATCACATGAAATTTCAGCCAACTCCATATATGTAATGTAATGTAATGTATTTCATACGTATGAACGGAAACGAGACGGAGGAATGAAGAGCATTTTCGACGCAAGTTCGAATTTGCGACAAGTACAAATGGAAATGAATTGATAAAACATTCCTGGAAAAAAGATTCTATCACTTCCACTTATGGAGTCTTGTATAGAATATCAAAATTGATCCAATTTCGACCTATTATTATGATATTACGATCAGATTGGGTACCAAAAAAATAAATGGATTCAGGATGAAATCTGCTCTTTATGAATGAGATAAAGACAGAATAATCAGGAGCAGTATAGAATTTCCTTTTTTTAGCACACTTTAATGTTCAAAAAAGAATTCGTGGATTCTTTTTGGTAGTAGAATTTATAGATAGAATACGATTGAATTGCGTAATAGTAATAGGAGTAGTATTTATTAAGTACATGCCGATATACCTATCCGCATATCGCATCTTTTATCGTAATTTTACTTGTGGCAACGGAAGTCAGGTCGCACTATATCATAATTCCTATTTTCTATTCAAAATATTCAATGAAAAATTCAAGCATGATAATTCTCTATAGGGATATGTACATAAGAGAAAGACCCAATTCGGTATCTGTGTAACAATTTCTGTTCTGGGGTTTACATATACACATATATTTTGTTATAATTGAAATTGAAAAGGATTGATTATTGAAAATAATTGATACTGATTAGTCGTAAATCAATTTGATTTTGTTATACCATTAAAGAAACACAATTTGAGATACAAATTTAAGAACCGTTCACTAATTCTAAAGTAAAAATAGTTAATGGTTCCAATTTTCCCTGAATTTTTCGATCTGTGACCGGAAATCTATTTTTTCTCTTTTCAATAGAAGGAGAAGGGAAGTTTTTAAGCAGTGTGTCTTTTGAGATACAATCAATCGAAGAGAATAATCTAAACTGGATCCAATAAAAAATAGGGATTCATTTTTGAAAAGGGATAAGTACGATGGGATTCAAGATAAAAAAATTAGTAATAGAGTATGGATGGATAAAAATATTGTCCATTTTGGATCAGATTTGGCGGCATGGCCAAGTGGTAAGGCGGGGGACTGCAAATCCTTTATCCCCAGTTCAAATCCGGGTGTCGCCTGATCAACAAAAGACTTGAAATTTCTTATTCTGCTGATCTAACTCGACAAATTCTTGCCCCGCAAGAAGCAGAGGCAAACGACTAGGCCTATCGTGTCGATACTTGATTTTTAGAATCCATAATTCTATAAAAAAACTGTAAATTTTTTTTTCTCAAAATCTGGATTCTGGGTACCGGTCCAAACCGGTACCAATAGGTATGAAGTAACCCTTACTTATTAATGATTGATTCGGACATTTATTTGATTTATGATATCAATTGAATCAAATAAATCAAATAAATAGTGAGAGTCAATTCTGGGATTCAGAACTACGAAAGTAAGAGGTCGGAAATCTTAGTATCCAAAGGTTCCTAAAGGACACTCCATTTTTGTTCCTAGGATTGAAGAAGAAATTATACGAAAGACTATCAAGACTTCCTAATTATCTTACACTACCTATACTAAATACTAAAATAGTGTCTACTGACTCTGTCTGGAATTAGATTGAATAGAATAGGCTGATGGATGGGAAATCAATTTAGAAGTTGTGGAAAGGACTGAAGATACTTTGTATCCAGACTCACGAGAGGCTTTGAGTACTCAAACATTCAATCAACATGGTTGGGCGACTCTTATTTATAGAGTCAAAAGAAAAAAAAAATTCTTTGCCCGTGTAGGGGATTACAAAAAAAAGAATGTATGTAATAATGGTGGTGGTGTCTTACCATTCCATTCTTTCACAGAAAGAAAGACGTAAGCCTTAGATCAAATAAAATAGAGGTATATGATAGATGGTTATCTATCTTGATGGTATATTTTGACGTCTTTTGCTTATGAAAGAAAGGTAACAAACAATAGGTCTTACTATTTCTACATGCTCCATTAGGAGCATTCCTTTGCTATTTCCAAATAAAAGGTGTGTGTATCGTATTTGTGCTTAATGCTTCCCGATTCTACCAGAAATTTTCTAATATAGGAACTTGTTACGAGTGGATTCATTGGATTAGTTCATCAATAGCCTTAAGTCAGAATACTATTTTCTTTTGACTCTGCACCATTGATTCCACTATGATTATTGATCAATAATCAATAATGAAATAATTCCTTCATAGAGATAGGAGACATAATTCACATGGATATAGTAAGTCTCACTTGGGCTGCTTTAATGGTAGTCTTTACATTTTCCCTCTCACTCGTAGTATGGGGAAGAAGTGGACTCTAGGGGTACTACTAATTGAATAATCAATTGAGTGATCGAATTGTATCAATCGTTTAATTGATCGTTTTGCGAAACTAAAAAAAAAAAAAAGATTCCTTGGTTTCGTTTTCTTTTATTTTTATTTTTTTTTATATATAGTTAATATATGCCCATACCCATACTATTTTTCCTCCATTAATTCTTTCGATGGATCTCGGGACTTATATATATATGTATTTAGTTTATTATATATAAGTATTTAGTTTATTATATATAAATAAATATATATTATATATAAATATATAAATCTAATTATTAATATAAATCTATATATTAAGTTATAAGTTATAAGAAGCCTAGGAATTAGAAGAGTTGGCCTTGGATTATTTTGGATTGATCGAAACCCATACAAGTAGATGTAGCGAAAAAAAAAGAAATAGAATTAGACTGCTATTTCGATGTATATGTATTAGATGTACATCTAATACATGTACATATTGTAAATTGATCTATATCTATATAAAACCATATCTGTATACAACTTCATATGATAAAATTTATATGATCATACTATTTATATGATAATATATTTATATGATAAAAATATACAATACTATCTAGTGTGGTAGAAAGAACTATATATAATATAGTTCTTTCTACCACACTATCTCAGATATTTATGATTCCAGCCAAATCGTTTCATTTAAAACTTGGAGTTTTAATCCCTTTCTTTTATTTCTTCAATCATTGATAAGAACTAATAATCCAACCAAGTTTCAGTTAAATTAATCATTTTGACTGACTGTTTTTACGTAGATGATAAGTAAAAAGGCAGTAGGAACTAGAATGAACAGTGCAGTAGCAATAAATGCTAGAATATTGACTTCCATAATCTCATTGTTTTTTTTACTTCGCAATAACTCGGGATCTAATCCCATAGAGATAAGAAATTTGACTCCTGTCAATTCAATGGGATGAATTGAATTCTGATGATACTGAATCGGATCAATATTATGAATAACAATATCTGATCCATCAAATCGATTCATCGTCGAGAATTGAATAGTATAACATAAGAAAATCTTTTATTTTATCCATACTAAATCCGAAATGGGATTCTTTATTGGATCAGGAATTCCATTGAATTTTTCATCCCTTTTTCCACTTTTTTCTTTTCCATAACCTACTGTCTTTGTCTTCCTTATACAACTCTCTTTCCTTATACTTATACATACAATTATGAGATATTATATGACCGGTATTCTATGGGTCACACAGATCCAAACAGTAGAAGTGAGATGGAAAAAAGGACGGGTGTTAAGTAGAAAGGATCTAATATTCCAACAAATTTACTAAAAAGGGGCGTTGCTTGGTCTTTTATTTTATTAGTATAGTATCTCTTCTTCTTTCTTGGATTGAGACTAGAACGCATACATCAAAAATTCAGTGTGCAATTTGCATGAGAATAGATAGATTGTTTCCAATTAGTCATTGAGGATACACAAACAAAGTCGAGATAATTATGTTAAGTTCATTGTGTATCGTACAATAAACGAATACAATTTGTGTATGTACTCCCGGTAAAAATAGGGGAACTCTATTCCATTTCATTGTTCAAGAACAATTGAAAAAGAAAGTCAGACGAGTATGGTATCTATTAAAATACTGAATATAGTAATGCCACCGATTGTACCAACTTACATATGTCTCCCCTTATCAATCGGTATTAGTGAAAGAAATTGAAATTCCCGTACTTGTCTGATGATAAATGCGAAACGAAAAACAAAAGAAATAAGGATCCCCGCTGGGGATTAGATCTTGCTACCTGTCCCCCCTTTCACAGAAAATGGGGAGATGAATTGATAAATTTATCGGATCCTAGTTCGGGACTGACGGGGCTCGAACCCGTAGCTTCCGCCTTGACAGGGCGGTGCTCTGACCGATTGAACTACAATCCCAGCAAGGTGTATGGCATACATATTCTTACTAGTTTGATAAGAACATTCTATTCGTTGTGTTGTAACAGAAACACGAATGATATACTGAATATCCACATGGATATGGAATATAGTGAGAGCGACACGGATTACTAGTAACGAGTGGTTATTTTATTGCCAAAAAAATAGATAATCAATTTCTCAATGAGAAAAAGAACTATTTTTATTTTTATGATACTTAATCTTAATTAAGTATCATTAATCTAGATCGTTAGAAAAATCAGAACGAATGAGAAAAACATGGATAGAGAAAAAATTGACTCTTTCTCTTCATTTCTACGGATCAGGCATTTCTGTTTCTGGAGGACAAATTGGTTATTTCATATTCATGGAGCAACGAATT